AAACGATTCCTCCCTACACAAAATCTATTTTTTAATAAAATTAAATCACAAAAATAAATTTCAATATTAATATAATTAAACCTTTATATAAATAAAAATTTCTGCCCAAATCATATTTATACAAAATTCATAAAATTATATTAATATTAAAATTTATTATAAATAAATATTTCAATATTAAATTAATTAAAAATATTAAATTAAATAATTTATTATTAAAATTAAATTTTCTGCCCAAAATTTAATTTTTATATAAATATTAATTAAAAATTTCTGCCCAAAATTTTAATCTATATTTTTTAATTTTTAATAATTTAAAAAGAAAATTTATTATAATTTTTAATAAAAAATAGAATAAAATATTATTGACATCAATCAATCTAATTAAACCTCTAATTTTAAATTAAATCATTTTAAACTTTATTTATTTATTTATATAATTTAAATTAAATAATTTAAACTATATCATATTAATATAGTTAATAAAAAAAACATAATTTAACTATTAAAAATCAATATATAACAATTAATTTTTTAATATATATATTAAATAAATTTTATTTTATTATAAATAAATAATGATTTATTTACAATTATTGTTTAATATATGTATATTAAATACATTTTTTTTTTTTTTTTTTTTTTCAATAAATATTTATATATTAATAAATATTTATATAATATATACATAATAATAAATTTATAAATATGTATAAATAATTTTAATTATTATAATAATTGAGTAAATTATTATAATAATTAAAATTATTTAATTTATATATATCTAAAAATATATATATATATATAAATTATTAATTATTATTAAAATCATAGTATAAATTATTTATTAATTAATAATCAATATATATTTTACCGACACTATTAAATTATGATTATTCCCTTGTATGGATTCTTCGAAGTAAAACTTAGTTATCTATCAAATATTTATGTATTACAAAATCCCTACGGGATTTATAAATCTTTCTATATATTAATAAATGTATATATATATATTTAATTTTTATTAATTAATTTAATTATATATATTATTAAATACATAACATACCAGCATAGAGATATATATATATTAAATATTTATATATTAATAAATTAATATTCATTATTGTATAATAAACATTTATTGAAAAAGCTAAAAAAAAAATAAATGCATTTTTAGATACCCCCCAAAAAATTAAACCCCAAAAATCGAAAATTTAGGGAATTTTTTCAAAATTTCAACATTTTTTTTCACTTTTTTCTACGAAAAAATCATCTTATCAACAAAAAATTGTTTACTTTTTAGAACTAATTTTAGTACATATAATTTTATAAATTTTTAATATAAAAAATGAAATTTATATAAAAAATATTAAATTACTTGTGTTAGATAATTATCAAAATAAAGAATAAAATGAAGTGCCTGAAAAAAAGGATTATTTTGATAGAATAAATTATGTAAAATTTTACCTTCATTAAATTACATCTAATAGAATTAAACTATTTCCAAAAATATCAAAAATTTTTATACGTCATATACTAAAATGTAAAAAAATAAGCTAATTTAAGCTATTAGGTTCATACCCTAAATATAAAGATTTTAATTCTTTTTTTTTTAATAACTAATATTCATAAATTAATTTTTATTTTTACTTTATTTATAGGAACAATAATTTCTATTTCATCCTATACATGAATAGGAACTTGAATAGGTTTAGAAATTAATTTATTATCTTTTATTCCATTATTAAAAAGAAAAAATAATTCATATTCTACTGAATCTTCTATTAAATACTTTCTAGTTCAAGCTTTAGCATCAACTATCTTCTTATATTCAATTCTAATAATAATAATATCAAATAATTTGATTAGTGATACATTAAATATTAATGTATTCTTGATAATAATAGTTAATTCATCTTTATTATTAAAAATAGGAGCTGCCCCCTTCCATTTTTGATTTCCTGAAATTATTGAAGGAATAAACTGAATTAATAGTCTAGTTTTAATAACTTGACAAAAAATTGCACCAATAATATTATTATCATATACAATCAAATTTTCAAACTATATTATTTTTATTATCCTACTATCAACAATAGTAGGAAGATTAGGAGGATTAAATCAAACTAGATTACGTAAAATTATAGCATATTCATCAATTAATCATTTAGGATGAATATTAAGATCATTCTTAAATAGAAATATAATCTGAATTATTTATTTTTGTCTATATTCATTTATTTCTATTACATTAATTTATATACTAAATACTTTTAAAATTTTTTATTTAAAACAAATATATATATTCATAAATAAAAATTTATTAATTAAATTTACATTATTAATAAATTTACTTTCATTAGGAGGATTACCTCCATTTTTAGGATTTCTACCTAAATGAATAATTATTCAATATTTAAGAAATCATTATATATACCTTTTATTCTTTATACTTTTAATAACTTTAATTACATTATTTTTTTATTTACGAATTTCATACACAAGATTAATTTTAACTCATAATGAATTAAATTTCAATATTTTAATAGAAATAAATAACAATATTAATATTTGAATATTAATATCATCATTTATTTCTATTAATGGTTTAATTTTATGTACAATCCTTTTTAACTTATAAAGGATTTAAGTTAAACCCAAACTAATAGCCTTCAAAGCTGTAAATAAAGATTAGAGGCTTTAAGCCTTAGGTTAAGTAAAATTTTACAAAATATTAAGTCTTAAGAATATGTTTTCTATCTTTAAATTTGCAATTTAATATTTTATTAAACTATAAGACTTTTAATTTAATTTTTAAATTATGGTAAAAGAAATTTAATTTCCTAAATAAATTTACAGTTTATTACCTAATATCTCAGCCATTTTACCGCGACAATGATTATTTTCAACAAACCATAAGGATATTGGAACATTATATTTTATTTTCGGAGCATGAGCAGGAATAGTAGGAACTTCATTAAGTATATTAATTCGAACTGAATTGGGGACTCCTGGTGCATTGATTGGTAATGATCAAATTTATAATGTTATTGTTACTGCACATGCTTTTATTATAATTTTTTTTATAGTTATACCTATTATAATTGGAGGATTTGGAAATTGATTAGTACCTTTAATATTAGGTGCTCCTGATATAGCCTTTCCTCGAATAAATAATATAAGTTTTTGATTACTTCCTCCTTCTTTAACTCTTCTCTTAATGAGAAGTATAGTGGAAAGAGGGGCTGGGACTGGATGAACAGTTTACCCACCTTTATCATCTAGAATTGCTCATAGAGGAGCTTCAGTAGATTTAGCAATTTTTAGATTACATTTAGCTGGAATTTCATCAATTTTAGGTGCAGTAAATTTTATTACTACAATTATTAATATACGATCAGTAGGAATAACATTTGATCGAATGCCATTATTTGTTTGATCAGTAGGAATTACAGCATTACTTTTACTTTTATCATTACCAGTATTAGCAGGAGCTATTACTATATTACTTACAGATCGAAATTTAAATACTTCATTTTTTGACCCTGCAGGAGGAGGAGACCCTATTTTATATCAACATTTATTTTGATTTTTTGGTCATCCTGAAGTTTATATTTTAATTTTACCAGGTTTTGGAATAATTTCTCATATTATTAGTCAAGAAAGAGGTAAAAAGGAAACTTTTGGTTCATTAGGAATAATCTATGCTATGCTTGCTATTGGTTTATTAGGATTTGTTGTATGAGCTCATCATATATTTACAGTAGGAATAGATGTAGATACACGAGCTTACTTTACTTCAGCAACAATAATTATTGCTGTTCCAACAGGAATTAAAATTTTTTCATGATTAGCAACATTACATGGAGCTCAATTATCATATAGACCTTCATTATTATGAGCTTTAGGTTTCGTATTTTTATTTACAGTAGGAGGACTTACAGGAGTTGTTTTAGCTAATTCATCAATTGATATTGTATTACATGATACTTATTATGTAGTTGCTCATTTTCATTATGTATTATCAATAGGTGCAGTATTTGCTATTATAGCAGGATTTATTCAATGATTTCCATTATTTACTGGATTATGTATAAATAATAAATTATTGAAAATTCAATTTATTGTAATATTTATTGGAGTAAATTTAACATTTTTCCCTCAACATTTCTTAGGATTAAGAGGAATACCACGTCGTTATTCAGACTATCCTGATGCATATACTTCTTGAAATATTATTTCCTCAATTGGATCAACTATTTCATTTATTGGAGTTTTACTTCTTATTTATATTATTTGAGAAAGTTTTATCTCTCAACGATTAGTAATTTTTTCTAATCAAATATCTACTTCTATTGAATGACTTCAAAAATATCCTCCTGCTGAGCATAGATACTCAGAGTTACCTATATTGTCAAATTAACTTCTAATATGGCAGATTAGTGTAATGAATTTAAGCTTCATATATAAAGTTGTTACTTTTGTTAGAAAGATGGCAACATGGTCAAATCTGAATATACAAGATAGTTCTTCACCACTAATAGAACAATTAATGTTTTTTCATGATCATACACTAATAATTTTAGCAATAATTACAATATTAGTTGGATATTTAATATCCACTCTTTTTTTTAATAAATATATTAATCGATATTTATTAGAAGGTCAAATAATTGAAGTAATTTGAACAATTTTACCTGCAATTACTTTAATTTTTATTGCACTACCTTCTTTACGATTACTTTATTTATTAGATGAAGTAAGAAATCCTTTAATAACATTAAAATCAATTGGACATCAATGGTATTGAAGTTATGAATATTCAGATTTTAAAATCTTAGAATTTGATTCATATATAATTCCAATTAATGAATTAAAAAATAGAGGATTTCGATTATTAGATGTAGATAATCGAATTATCTTACCTTTTAATACTCAAATTCGTATTTTAGTTACAGCTATAGATGTAATTCATTCTTGAACTATTCCTACTTTAGGAGTTAAAATTGATGCTACACCAGGACGATTAAATCAATCTAATTTTTTTATAAATCGATCTGGTTTATTTTATGGTCAATGTTCAGAAATTTGTGGAACTAATCATAGTTTTATACCAATTGTAATTGAAAGAATTCCAATAAATAATTTTCTTAAATGAATTACATCTAATTAATTCATTAGATGACTGAAAAGTAAGTATTGATCTCTTAAATCAAATTATAGTAAATTAACAACTACTTCTAATGAAAAGAATTAGTTAAAACTATAACATTAGAATGTCAAACTAAAATTATTAATTCATTATTATTCTTTAATCCCACAAATAGCACCAATAAATTGATTATTATTATATTTAATATTTACAATTATTTTTTTATTATTTAATTTTCTAAACTATTATATATTTTTAATTCAAAATAAAAAAATTTTAATTAAAAATAATTTTTTAAATAAAATTTTAGAGTGAAAATGATAACAAACTTATTTTCTTCATTTGATCCTTCAACAAATATTTTAAATTTTTCATTAAATTGAATAAGAACAATTATAGGTTTAATTATAATTCCTTTAACCTATTGATTTATTCCATCTCGATATAATATTATTTGAATTAATATTTTAATAACTTTACATAAAGAATTTAAAACATTATTAGGACCTTATAGTCAAAAAGGAAGAACTATAATTTTTATCTCTTTATTTTCATTGATTTTATTTAATAATTTTATAGGATTATTTCCATATATTTATACAAGTTCAAGTCACATATCAATAACATTATCTTTAGCATTACCTTTATGATTAAGATTTATATTATTTGGATGAATTAATAATATACAACATATATTTGCCCATTTAGTACCTCAAGGTACTCCTCCTATATTAATACCTTTAATAGTATGTATTGAATCTATTAGAAATATAATTCGACCAGGGACTTTAGCTGTTCGATTAGCTGCAAATATAATTGCTGGACATTTATTATTAACTTTACTAAGTAGTATAGGTCCAATAATAAATTCTTCATTAATTTCATTATTAATTTTAATTCAACTTTTATTATTAACTTTAGAATTTGCAGTATCAATTATTCAATCATATGTATTTGCAATTTTAAGAACCCTTTATTCTAGTGAAGTAATTTAAATATAAAATTTTAAATGTCAACACATTCAAATCATCCTTATCATTTAGTAGATTATAGACCATGACCTTTAACAGGAGCTTTAGGTGCAATAATTTTAGTATCAGGTTTAGTAAAATGATTTCATCAATTTAATTCAAACTTATTAATAATTGGATTTTTATTAACTATATTAACTATAATTCAATGATGACGAGACATTACCCGAGAAAGAACATTTCAAGGATTACATACATATGCTGTTACTATAGGTTTACGTTGAGGAATAATTCTATTTATTACATCTGAAGTATTTTTTTTCATTTCATTTTTTTGAGGATTTTTTCATTCTAGTCTTTCCCCAGCTATTGAATTAGGAAATATATGACCTCCATTAGGAATTCAACCTTTTAACCCTTTACAAATTCCACTATTAAATACATTAATTTTATTAACTTCAGGAGTAACAGTAACATGAGCTCATCATGGACTTATAGAAAATAATTATTCACAAGCTCTTCAAGGATTATTATTTACTGTATTATTAGGAATTTATTTTACAATTTTACAAGGCTTTGAATATATTGAAGCACCTTTTACAATTGCAGATTCAGTATATGGATCATCATTTTTTATAGCAACAGGATTCCATGGACTTCATGTTATTATTGGAACTACTTTCTTATTAGTATGTTTAATTCGTCACTATTATAATCATTTTTCTTCAATTCATCATTTTGGATTTGAAGCTGCAGCTTGATATTGACATTTTGTAGATGTAGTATGATTATTCTTATATATTTCAATTTACTGATGAGGTAGATAAAATATTTATATAGTATAAAAAGTATATTTGACTTCCAATTAAATGGTCTAATTATTATTAGTATAAATAATTTTAATTATTTTCACAATAAGAACTATTATTATAATTATTTCAATACTAATAATATTAATTGCTAATATTTTATCAAAAAAAACTTTTATAGATCGAGAAAAAAATTCTCCTTTTGAATGTGGTTTCGACCCAAAAAATTCTGCTCGATTACCTTTTAGTTTACAATTTTTTTTAATTGCAGTAATCTTTTTAATTTTTGATGTAGAAATTGCCTTATTAATACCAATAATTATAATTATAAAAATTTCTAATTTAATATCATGAATAATAGTTAGATTTTTTTTTTTATTAATTTTATTAATTGGCTTATATCATGAATGAAACCAAGGAGCCTTAAACTGAGCAAATTAAGGATAATATTTAAATATTAATATTTGAATTGCAATCAAAAGATGTTGAAATATCAACTTATCTTAAATAAGAAGTAAAATATTACATTTAATTTCGACTTAAAAATTTGGTGATTAATCACCCTTATTTAATTAAATTAATTTGAAGCCAAAATAGAGGCATATCACTGTTAATGATATAATTGAATTTAAATTCCAATTAAAGAAATATGATGATCAAAAAAAAGCTGCTAACTTTTTCTTTAGCGGTTAAATTCCGTTTATATTTCTATTTATATAGTTTAAAATAAAACATTACATTTTCATTGTAAAAATAAAAATTAATTTTTATAAATTTATATTTAAAAATCAAAATAATTTCCTTAATATCTTCAATATTATGCTCTAATATAAGCTATTTAAATAAATAAATATAAAAATTAATAATATAATTAATCATAAAATAATTAAAATTAAATAAATTTTTATATTATTATTTTGCAAAAATTGAAAAAATATAGAATTTTTTTTTATATTTAAATATATTCCTTGACCCCCAAAATATTCATTTCATCCCTGATCAAAATTCTTAAATAAATTATAACTTAAAATTAAAGGTATATAATTTATTGTAAAAGTAGAAATATTTGGTATAAATCATATATAACCAAAAAAATATCTATAATTATAAAATTTTAAAGAATTACTTAATCATCTTACTGAAAATTTAGCTAATTCATATCCAATTCAAGCACCTATAATTCTTACTATTAAAGCTAAAATTTTTAATTCAATAGGTAAACAAATTATAATAGGAGTAGGAAAAATTAATCATCTTAATATTCTTCCTATAAAAATAACTAAAATTACTATTATTAATATACTTTTTAATATAATTCAACCTTCATCATTTAATGAATGAAAAGAATAAAAATTAAAATCTCCAGTAATTGAATAATATGTTAAACGTAAAGTATAACATACAGTTAAACCTGTAGAAACAAAAAATAAAAAAAAAATAAAAATATTTATATAATCTATACAAATAATTTCTAAAATTAAATCTTTTGAATAAAATCCTGCTAAAAAAGGTATACCACATAATGCTAAATTAGCAATATTTATACAAATACATGTTAAAGGTATATGAATTATTAAATTTCCTATAAAACGAATATCTTGCATGTCCTTTAAATTATGAATAATAGCTCCAGCACATATAAATAATAAAGCCTTAAATAAAGCATGAGTTAATAAATGAAAAAAAGCTAATTTATAATTCCCTATAGATAAAATTCTTATTATTAAACCTAACTGACTTAATGTAGATAAAGCAATAATTTTCTTTAAATCAAATTCAAAATTTGCTCCTAATCCTGCTATAAATATTGTTAATGTAGAAATTAATAATAAAAATATACTTAAATTTTCATTTAAAATTACATTAAAACGAATTAATAAATAAATTCCTGCAGTAACTAAAGTTGAAGAATGAACTAAAGCAGAAACTGGAGTAGGAGCTGCTATTGCAGCTGGTAACCATGAAGAAAATGGAATTTGAGCTCTCTTTGTTATACCAGCTACTATAATTAATATACCAATAATTTGTATATAATTATCATTTTTTATATAATCTAAATAAAAAATATAATTTCATCTTCCATAATTTAACATTCATGAAATAGCAATTAATAATATTACATCACCAATCCGATTTATTAAAGCAGTAATTATTCCAGCATTATAAGATTTAATGTTTTGATAATAAATTACTAAACAATAAGAAACTAATCCTAATCCATCTCAACCTAATAAAATTGAAATTAAATTAGGTCTAATAATTAATAATATTATAGAAAATACAAATATTAATACTAAAATAATAAAACGATTAATATTTAAATCTCCTTCTATATATTGGTTTCTATAAAATATAACTATTGAAGAAATAAATAAAACAAAACTTATAAATATTAAAGACATTCAATCAAATAAAATTCCTATTACAATTGAATTTGAATTTAAACTTAATAATTCTCATTCTAAAAATAATGTATAATCTAATAATAAAAATTTTAAACTAAAAAAAAATAAAATTAATCTTAAAATAAATAAACTTACTGAACTTATAATACAAATAGAAATTACATTAATAATTTAAGATAAGATCAAACTTATATATTTGACACCACAAATCAAAATTTTTATTTAAATTACTTAAATTTAAATTCATAATATAAAAAAATTTCTTTTAATAATTAATAAATTTAAAGGAAACCAATGTAAAAATAATAATAAATATTCTCGAATATAGCCAGAATAACAAGAAAATTTACCAGAATAAATTTTACCATGTTGACTATAAGAATATAAATATAATGTATAAACAGCACTAAAAAATGATAAAAATATTAAAATAAAAATAGATATTCAAGATCAAGAAATTAAACTATTTAATAATCTAATTTCTCCTATTAAATTTATTGAAGGAGGAGCAGCTATATTAGAAGAACTTAATAAAAATCACCATAAAGTTATTCTAGGTATTAAATTTAATAACCCCTTATTTATAAATATTCTTCGACTATTTATACGCTCATAAGAAATATTAGCTAAACAAAATAATCCTGATGAACATAATCCATGTGCAATTATTATTATATAAGAACCACAAAATCCTCAATAATTAAAAGTTATAATTCCCCCTAATACTAAACCTATATGAGCTACTGAAGAATAAGCAATTAATAATTTTAAATCTGTTTGACGTAAACAAATTAATCTTACCAATATTCCCCCTACTAATCTAATTCTAATAAAAAATACAGACATTGATAAACCAATTATAATAAATATTCTTAAAATTCGTAATAATCCATAACCCCCTAATTTCAATATAATTCCAGCTAAAATTATAGAACCAGAAACAGGTGCCTCAACATGAGCTTTAGGTAATCATAAATGTAATATATATATAGGTATTTTAACTAAAAATGCAAAAATTATACAAATATATATATATATATTAAAATAATATAAATTATTAAAAAAGAAAAAATCTAATCTTATATAATTATTATAATAATAAAAAATCCCAATTATTATTGGTAAAGAAGCAAATAAAGTATAAAATAATAAATAAATCCCAGCTTGTAAACGTTCAGGCTGATATCCTCAACCTATAATTAAAATTAATGTAGGAATTAAACTAGATTCAAAAAAAAAATAAAATAAAAATAAATTTATTGATCTAAAAGTACAATATAAAAATAATAATAATATTAATAATAAAAATAAAAAAAAATTTATAAAAAAATTTTTCCTATTAATTGATTCTCTTGCTATAATTATTAAAGAACAAATTCAAAATCTAAGTAAAATTAAACCAAATGATAATAAATCCGAACCAAAAAAATATCTAATATTACTTCATAAATAATTAAATCTTCCTATTATTATAAATATAAAACTTATAATAAAATATATACATTGATTTAATCAAAATCTATTTTTATTAAAACATAAAGGAATTATAAATAATATTATAAATAAAAATTTTAACATAATATATTTATTGAAAAAAAAAAATCATTTCCATGAGTTCGAATTAAAGAAACTAAAATAGATAAACCCAATACACTTTCACATACACAAAAAGTTAAATATATTATTCTAAAATAATATTCATAATCAAATATAGATAAATAAATAAATATTAATATATAAATAGAAAGAATAATAAATTCTAAACTTAATAATATTAATAATAAATGCTTACGTTTAGAAGAAAATACCATTATTCCAATAAAAAATATAAAAATATAAACTAAAGTATTAATTATATAAATAATAAGTTTTAATAATTTAATAAAAATATTGGTCTTGTAAATCAAAAATAAGAAATTCTTTTAAAACTTCAGAGAAAAAATAATCTTTTATCATTAATCTCCAAAATTAATATTTTTATTAAACTATTCTCTGTATTTATTATTTATTAATATTATTAAGATTAACATTAACAATTACTTTTATATTTATAAATCATCCTTTATCAATAGGATTAATTTTATTAATTCAAACTTTATTAATTTCTTTAATAAGAGGATTCTTTTCCTACTCATATTGATTTTCATATATTTTATTTATAGTAATAATTGGAGGTATATTAGTTTTATTTATTTATATAACTAGCCTAGCATCTAATGAAATATTTAATTTTTCAATTAAAATTTCAATTATTATTTCTATATTAATTACATTAATAATAATTATATACTTATTTATTGATTATATAATATTAACTCCACTATTTAAAAATTCAAATATATTAGAATTAATAAATAATATATTAATAAAAAATGAAAATTCATTAATATTAAATATAATTTATAATAAACCTAATAATATAATTACTTTAATATTAGTAAATTATTTATTCTTAACACTAATTGCAGTAGTAAAAATTACTGATATTAATTATGGTCCCTTACGACAAAAATTCTAATGAATAAACCAATACGAATTATACACCCATTATTTAAAATTGCTAACAATGCATTAATTGATCTACCAACTCCTTCAAATATCTCATTATGATGAAATTTTGGTTCATTATTAGGTCTATGTTTAATTATTCAAATTATTACTGGATTATTTCTAGCTATACATTATACAGCAAATATTGATTTAGCTTTTAATAGAGTTAATCATATTTGTCGAGATGTAAATTATGGATGATTACTACGAACTCTTCATGCTAATGGAGCTTCTTTCTTTTTTATTTGTATTTATCTTCATATTGGACGAGGAATATATTATGGTTCATATAAATTTACTTATACATGAATAGTAGGAGTAATTATTTTATTTTTAGTTATAGGAACAGCCTTTATAGGTTATGTTTTACCTTGAGGTCAAATATCATTTTGAGGAGCTACAGTAATTACAAATTTATTATCAGCAATTCCTTATTTAGGAACTATACTTGTACAATGAATTTGAGGAGGTTTCGCAGTTGATAATGCCACCTTAACTCGATTTTTTACTATTCATTTTCTTCTTCCTTTTATTATTATAGCAATAGTAATAATTCATTTATTATTTTTACATCAAACAGGATCTAATAATCCATTAGGATTAAATAGAAATATTGATAAAATTCCTTTTCATCCATATTTCTCTTTTAAAGACATTATAGGATTTATTATACTAATAATAATACTAACAATTTTAACTCTATTAAATCCTTATTACCTTGGAGATCCAGATAATTTTATTCCTGCAAATCCTCTTATTACTCCTATTCACATTCAACCAGAATGATATTTTCTTTTTGCCTATGCTATTCTCCGATCAATTCCTAATAAATTAGGGGGAGTAATTGCTCTCCTAATATCTATTTTAATTTTAATAATTTTACCCTTTTATAATTTCAATAATTTTCAAAGACTAAAATTTTATCCTATTAATCAAATTATATTCTGATTTTTCTTTACTATTATCATCTTACTTACATGAATCGGTATACGACCAGTAGAAGATCCATATATTTTAACAGGACAAATTCTAACAATTTTATATTTTATTTACTTCTTAATTAATCCTTTAATTATAAAAATATGAGATAATTTACTATATAATAATTAGTTAATGAACTTGTTATAAGTATATGTTTTGAAAACATAATAAAGAAAAAATTTTTCTATTAACTTTTACTAAAAATAATTCACTAAATTAATAAAGAAAAATAAAATATTTTTATACCTAAATATAAAAATAAATAATTTAAAGATAATGGTAAAAATCTTTTTCAAGCTAAATATATTAATTTATCATATCGATACCGAGGTAAAGTTCCCCGAACTCAAATAAAACAAAAAGACATAAAAACTATTTTAAAATAAAAAAAAATTGATATTAAATCACTACCTAAAAATATTACACAAAATAATATTCTTATAAATAAAATTCTTGAATATTCCGATAAAAAAATTAAAGCAAATCCTCCTCTTCTATATTCTACATTAAACCCAGATACTAATTCTGATTCACCTTCAGCAAAATCAAATGGTGTTCGATTTGTTTCTGCCAATCTAGAAACAAATCAAACAAAACCTAAAGGTAAAGATAAAAAAATTATTCAAATAAATTTTTGATAATATAAAAATTCTATTAAACTAAAACTTTCAATTAAAATTATAAAAGATATCAAAATTAAAGCTAAACTTACTTCATAAGAAATTGTTTGAGCAACTGCTCGTAAACCCCCTAATAATGAATATCTTGAATTAGAAGATCACCCTGCAATTATAATAGTATAAACCCCTAAACTTGTACAAGCTAAAAAAAATAATATCCCTAAATTAAAAGAAAATAAAATTATAAAATAAGGAATAATTACTCATAATAATAAAGATAAAAATAATCTTATAATAGGAGAATAATAATACATAATATAATTAGATAATAATGGATAAGTCTGTTCTTTAGAAAATAATTTAATTGCATCACAAAAAGGTTGAGGAAGTCCAACAAAACCAACTTTATTAGGACCTTTCCGAATTTGAATATAACCTAAAACCTTACGTTCTAATAAAGTTAAAAAAGCAACTCCTACTAATACACAAATTACTAATAATAATATACAAACTAATATAAAAATTAAATCAATAAAAAACAAGTATTATTTGTAATAAATTACATATATAAATTCTAAATTTATTGCACTAATCTGCCAAAATAATAATAATATTCAAAATATAAATATAAATATATTAAATATTTGGTCCTTTCGTACTAAAATATTTAAATTTAATAAAGATAGAAACCGACCTGGTTTACACCGGTCTGAACTCAGATCATGTAAAGATTTAATGGTCGAACAGACCAAAAATTTAAACTTCTACACCTAAACTAATCTTTAATCCAACATCGAGGTCGCAAACTTTTTTATCGATATGAACTCTTTAAAAAAATTACGCTGTTATCCCTAAGGTAACTTAATCTTATAATCAATAATAATGGATCATTAAAATCATAAATCAATGTTAATAAACAAAAAGAATTTTTTTAATCTTTTTATTACCCCAATAAAATAATTTATTAAATATAACCTTTATAAATCCTAATTAATTATATTTAATAAAATTATAAAGCTCTATAGGGTCTTCTCGTCTTTTATAATTATTTAAGCTTTTTAACTTAAAAATTAAATTCTATAATAAATTAAATAGAGACAGATTTTACCTCGTCCAACCTTTCATACAAGCTTTTAATTAAAAAACTAATGATTATGCTACCTTTGTACAGTCAATTTACTGCAGCCATTAAAATAAATTCATTGGGCAGGCTAGACTTTATATATATATCAAAAAGACATGTTTTTGTTAAACAGGCGAGTAAAATATTTGCCGAATTCCTTTAAATAATCTTTTATATAATATTATCTAAATATTTTATATATACTAATTTTATCATTATATCTAATTTTAAAAAATTAAAAATTATTTATTTATAAAAAATTTAAAATTATATAAAATAATATTTTCAATTAAATTAATTATAACAAACTATTAATGATAGATATTTCTAAACTTACATTTTTTAAATTAATTTTATAATTTATAAATTTTTAATTAAAAGCTAATCCCTTTAATTATTAATATCAAAATTCAATAATTTAACAATTTAAATTATTAAAATTAAAATATCTGAATTAAATTCATTTCTAAATAAACTAGATACATTTAAGAACGAATAACATTTCATTACCAATAAATTATTATAAATATTAATTCTACAATAAAAAAAATAATTTATTAGCTCTCTTAAAATCGAGAAAATTAATTTAAATAACTTTTATTTAATAAACCCTGATACCCAAGGTACAAAAAATTAATTTTACTTTTAATTAACTAATATTATATTTCAATATTCTCTCACAATACTAATTTACTATAATAAATAAAATTTTTTCTATAATTTATACTAAAAATAAAATACTTAAAATTATTTTTATTAATTTAAATAAAACATATATTTAATAATAAATTTTTAATTTCAAATTAAATCGATTTGCACGACAACTCTTTAATGTAAATAAAATGCTTTACTAAATCCAAGCTCTAATCTGTCATTCTAGATACACTTTCCAGTACATCTACTATGTTACGACTTATCTTATCTTATAATAAGAGTGACGGGCGATATGTACATATTTTAGAGCCAAAATCATAAAATTAAAATAAATTCTATTACTATTAAATCCACCTTCAAAAAGATTATTCTTACTTTTATCCATATAAATAAATTTATTGTAACCCATTTCTTCTTAAATATTTACTGCACCTTGATCTGATATATTTTTTAATATAAAATATTAAAAATTAATATTCTTATAAAATTTTCTTATAACGACGGTATACAAATTTATAAAATAAGTAAAATTAATCGTGGACTATCAATCATAGAACAGGTTCCTCTAAACAGACTAAAATACCGCCAAAATCTTTAAATTTCAAGAACATAACTAATACTACTCAAGTAAAAAACTTTACATTTAAAATAATAGGGTATCTAATCCTAGTTTAAAAATAAATTTCATAATAATAAAAATTTTATTATAAACTAAATTTATATTTAAAAATTTTACCTAATAAATATAATATTAATTTATTAAAATAATTTCATATAATTATTTACCAATAAAATTTATTTACATCTTTTGTATAACCGCAACTGCTGGCACAAAATTTGTCAACATTTAAATCAATTTCTAATTCTTAATTTCTTAAATTATTAATATTAAATACTGCAAATAAATTTAATTAAAAAAACTTTTAAAATTTTATTAATTATCATACAAAAATTTACATATAAAAAAAAAATTAAATAAATTTTTAAGTTAGAATTAAACTTTATTTATTTTATTAATTAATAATAATTAAATTAAATATAAGATAAAAACTACATTTAATAAACTTTAAATTTATATACTCCTAATATAATATAAAATTCAAAATTTTAAATATTAAGAATTAAATTTAATTTTTTATTAAATTTACTTTAATTAACTGTAAAAAAAA